TTCTGGTTTGAAAAACCTCTTCTGACCTTTCTTTTCGATTATAAACGATGGAATCGCCCATTACGATACATAAAAAATAATAGATTTGAAAGGACTGCAAGAAAAGAAATGTCACAATATTTTTTTTATACATGCCGAAGTGATGGAAAAGAAAGAATCTCTTTTACGTATCCGCCTAGCTTGTCAACTTTTGGAGAAATGATACAAAGAAGGATGTCCCTGCCCACACTAGAAAAACTCTCTTCGGATGAACTGTACAATCATTGGGTTTATACTAACCAACACAAAAATAACAACTTAAACAACGAGTTTTTAAATAGAATTGAGGCTCTAGATACGGGATTTTTTTCTCTAGATATACTCGAAAAAAGTACTAGATTGTGTAATGATAAKACTAKAAAATATTACTTGCCTAAAATGTATGATCCCATTTTGAATGGGTTATATCGGGGAACAATCAAAAAAAAAATTTCACCTTCAATCATAAATAAAATTTCGTTAGAAAATTTCATAGAGACAATGGAAATTAATAAGATTCATAGTCTCCTTCTTCCTGATACTGATTACCAAGAGGTTGAACAGAAAATAGACCGATTTGATAAAAAAACTTTTTCAACGGAAAATCGTCATTTATTTACTTTAATCAGTAAATTTGATAGAGAATCGGGATCGAGTTTAAATTGTAAGGGCCTCTCTTTATTTTCAGAAAAAGAACAAGGAAGGATTGGTTCAGAAAAAAGAGACAAATTTTACAAATTTTTATTGAATACAATTCTAACTAGCCCTAATGGTCAAAAAACAAAACAAAAATTTGTAATAAAAGAAATCAGTAAAAAAGTCCCTAGATGGTCATACAAACTTATTACGGAATTGGAATTCCTGTCGGGCGCGGCTCATGAAGGCCTACCGTTGGATTATCATATACGTTCAAGAAAAAGGGATCATGTAATGATTTATAGGCCTACTAAACGTAGTCGCAAAGCAAGTGTCAAAAACTGGGTGTCTATTAGAGACTATTCGGAAGAATCAGATTTTCGTCGAGAATTCATCAAAGGTTCTATGCGTGTTCAAAGGCGTAAAACTTTTATTTCGAAATTGTTTCAAGCAAATGCGCATTCCCCCCTTTTTTTGGACAGAATAAAAAAATCCCCCCTTTTTTCTTTTAATATCCCTGAACAGATGAAATTTTTTTTTATAAATTGGATGGGTAAAGGATCAGAATTTAAAGATTATACAGAGGAACAAAAAAAAAGACAAAAGGAAGAAGAAGAGAACAAAATAAAGGAAAAAACGTGGATAAAAATCGCGGAAGCCTGGGATTTTGTTCCATATCCACAAGCAACAAGAAGTTTAATTTTAATAATTCAATCTATTTTTAGAAAATATATTTTATTACCTTCATTGATAATAGTTAAAAATATTGGGCGTATTTTATTATCTCAACCCCCTGAGTGGGCTGAGGACTTCGATGAGTGGAATAGAGAAAAGCATATTATATGTACCTATAACGGTGTTCAAGTATCAGAACTCGAACTTCCCAGAAATTGGTTTAAAGATGGTATTCAGATAAAAATAGTATTTCCTTTTTATTTGAAACCTTGGCACAGATCCAAATTGAGGCCCTATTTTTCTTCTTATAAAGATCTAAAGAAAGAACAACAAAAGTTTTCTTTTTTAACGGCTTGGGGAATGCAAACTACCCTTCCCTTTGGTTCTGTCCCCCCCAAAACTTCCTTTTTTAAGCCTATTTTTAAAGAACTTAAAAAAAAAATTCGAAAAACGAAAAATAATCATTTTCGAGTTCTAAGCGTTTTAAAAGAAAGAACAAAAAATTTTCTACAAGATTCAAAAGAACCAAAAGGGGTGGTTATCAAAAACGTTTTATTTATGTTTATAAAAAAAATAAAAAAAGAACTCTTAAAAGTACATCCAACTCGATTATTTATATTGAGAAAGGTGTCTGAATCCGGCGAAACTAAACAAAAAAAAGATTCTATAATTAGGAATCAGATAATTCACGACTCGTTTAGAAAAATTAAATCCACAGATAATACAAATTATTCACTGAGAGAAAAAAAAATTAAAAATCTGGCTGATAGAACAAGCACAATCAGAAAGAAAACAAAGAGTCTTACAAAAGAAAAAAACAGCAACGCCAAGAAAAGAAGTAGTCCTAACAAAACAAGTTATAGTTATAATGGAAAAGAAAAATCACCAAAAATTTTTTGGAAAATATTAAAAAAAAAAAAGAGAAGAAATCGATTAATCTATAAATTAGATTTGTTTATAAAAATTTTCATTAAAAGAATATACATCGATATCTTTCTATGTATCATTCATATTGCCAGAATTCCTACACAACTAGTTCTTGAATCAAGAAATTTTTGTTTTGATAAATACATTTACAATAATAAAACAAACCAAGAAATAAAAAATAAAAAAAACAAAAAAGAAATTAACTTTATTTCGACTCTAAAAAGTGAACTTTACAATATTAAGAATAGTAAGAGGAATTCACATCTTTTTTTTGACTTATCCTCTTTATCACAAGCATATGTATTTTACAAATTATCACAAACCCAAGTTATTAATTTGTATAAGTTAAGATCTATTTTTAAGTATCATGTAACTCCCGTTTTTCTTAAGACTGCAATAAAAAATTATTTTGTAACACAAGGAATATTTCATTCCGAATTAAGACATACAAAACTTTCAAGTTCTGAAACGAATCAATGGAAAAACTGGTTAAGAGGTCATTATCAATACAATTTATCTGAGATTAGATGGTTTGAATTAATACCACAAAAATGGCGAACTACAATAAATGAAGGTGGTATTACCCAAAATAAAGATTTAACAAAATGGAATTCGTATGAAAAAGATCGATTACTTTATCACAAAAAACAAAAGGATTTTAAAGTATATCCATTACCAAACCAAAAATATAATTTTCCAAAATACTATATATATAATCTTTTATCATATAAATCTATTAATTCTGAAATTAAGAAGTCCTCATATATTATTTATGGATCACCATCAGAATTAAATAACAACCAAAAAATTACTTTTAATTACAACAATTATAAACAAAATTTATTTGAAAGCCTGGAGGAAATTCCTATCAATCATTATCTAGAAAAGGTCGATATTATGTATATGCAAAAAAATCCAGATAGAAAATATTTTGATTGGACAATTCTCAATTTTTTTATAAGACAAAAAATAGATATTGAGGCCTGGACCAAAATGGATTATAGCAGTAATATAAATACTAAGCTTGGAAGTAAGAATTACCAAAAAATTGAGAAAATGGATAAAAACGAGATTTTTTATCTGATGATTCATCAAAATTTAGAAATAAATCCAATCAATGACAAGAAACTCTTTTTTTATTGGATGGAAATGAATGAAGAAATCCTAAACTCAATATCGACAAATCTGAAACTTCCGTTCTTCCCAGAATTTGTGCCACTTTATAATGTATACAAAATAAAACCATGGATTATACCAAGCAAATTACTTCTTTTAAATTTAAATAAAAAGAAAAACATCAATGAAAAGAAAAAATTCCATTTTTTTAGACCATCGAATGAAAAAAGATATTCTGAATTAATGAATCGAAATCAAGAAGAAAAAGAACCCGCGGGCCGAAGAGGCCTTGGATCATATTCACAAAACCAAGATAAAATGAAAAAACAATATAAGATCCGAAATAAGATGAGACCAGAAATAATTTTCTTACGGAAACACTATTTGCTTTTTCAATGGATAATAGACGATGGTTTAATTCCGAATTTAACTGAAAGAATGATCAATAATATCAAGATATATTGTTACTTGCTTGGACTGATAAATCCAAGAGATACTACTATATCGTCTATTCAAAGGAAAGAAATAAATCTGGATATAATGGTGATTCGAAAAAAATTGACTCCTATAGAATTGAATAAAAAGGGGATATTTTTTATCGATCCCATTCGTTTGTCTGTAAAAAACGACGGATACTTTATTATATATCAAACCGTAAGTATATCGTTGGTTCATAAAAGTAAGTACCAAACTCCTCAAAGATATCGAGAACAAAGATATATCAATAAAAATAAATTGGATGAATCTATCCCAAGATATCAAATAATAATTCGAAAGAGAGACAAAAAACATTATGATTTTATCGTTCCTGAAAAGATTTTATCATCTAGACGTCGTAGAGAATTGAGAATTCTAATTTCTTTCAACTCAAAGAATATAAATAGTGTGGATAAAAATCGAGTATTTTGTAACAAAAATAACATAAAAAACAGGAATACTTTTTTGGATCAAAAAAAGCATCTTGATAGAGATAAAAATGAATTAATTAAATTAAAGTTATTTCTTTGGCCTAATTATCGATTAGAAGACTTAGCTTGTATGAATAGATATTGGTTTAATACCAATAATGGAAGCCGTTTTAGTTTGTTAAGAATATATCCACAATTAAAAATTGGTTGATGGTACATTTTTCCTATATATTCTGTACCATATATAAAAGCAAACAGATGCACATATGCCCTGTCTTACGTCCCAGTCTAATATTAGATCTTTTTTATTTAATACTAAGTCAATGACGTATCAATTTGTTTGGATAAAATCTATAAAATAAACGAATACATGGAATATTCCGAATTTTCGGTCTAAATTATTTGACGTTGTAAGTGTAAAAACGTACCATCTACTTTTTTATCCCTGTCCAACTAAAATTAAAATTCTTGTGTATACTAATTACTACATTAAAATGACTAATATTATTATTACTGATCAAATAAAATATTTTATATGTAAATTAAAGGGTAGAAGGAGCTTTTTTATGATAAAAAATCCATTCAGTGCAATTATTTTGAAAGAGGAAAACGAAGACAACAAGGGGTCTGTTGAATTTCAAGTAGTGAGTTTCACCAATAGGATACGGAGACTTACTTCACATTTGGAATTGCACAAAAAAGACTATTTATCCCAGAGAGGTCTACGTAAAATTCTAGGAAAACGTCAACGGCTGCTCGCCTATTTGTCAAAAAAAAATAGAGTACGTTATAAAGAATTAATCGGACAGTTGGAGATTCGAGAAACAAAAAATCATTAATTTGAAGAGTCGTTTTGAATTTTCGCTTAAATTTTGATGAACCTCTTTTCGCTTTCAGCAATTCATGTAAGAATGAATCGGGAAAAACTTATGACTGCACCAGCTACACGAAATGACCTTATGATAGTCAATATGGGCCCTCAGCACCCATCAATGCACGGTGTTCTTCGACTCATTGTTACTCTAGATGGTGAAGATGTTATTGACTGTGAACCGATATTGGGTTATTTACATAGAGGAATGGAAAAAATTGCGGAAAACCGAACAATTATACAATATTTACCGTATGTAACACGTTGGGATTATTTAGCTACTATGTTCACGGAAGCAATAACTGTAAATGCACCAGAGCAGTTAGGCAATATTCAAGTGCCTAAAAGGGCCAGCTATATCAGAGTCATTATGTTAGAGTTAAGTCGTATAGCTTCGCATTTGTTATGGCTTGGCCCTTTTATGGCAGATATTGGGGCACAGACCCCCTTCTTCTATATTTTTAGAGAAAGAGAATTGATATATGACCTATTCGAAGCTGCTACCGGTATGCGAATGATGCATAATTATTTTCGTATTGGAGGAGTCGCTGCTGATTTACCTTATGGCTGGGTAGATAAATGCTTGGATTTTTGTGATTATTTTTTAACAAGAGTTACTGAATATCAAAGGCTTATTACACGGAATCCTATTTTTTTAGAGCGAGTTGAGGGAGTAGGCATTATTGGCGGAGAGGAGGCAATTAATTGGGGTTTATCAGGACCAATGCTACGAGCTTCCGGAATACAATGGGATCTTCGAAAGGTTGATCATTATGAGTCTTACGATGAATTTGATTGGGGAGTTCAATGGCAAAAGGAAGGGGATTCATTAGCTCGTTATTTAGTACGAATCGGTGAAATGACAGAATCAATAAAAATTATTCAACAGGCTTTAGAAGGAATTCCGGGGGGGCCCTATGAGAATTTAGAAATCCGGCGCTTTGATAAAGTATGGGATCCCGAATGGAATGATTTTGACTATCGGTTTATCAGTAAAAAACCTTCTCCTACTTTTGAATTGTCAAAACAAGAACTTTATGTGAGAGTCGAAGCCCCAAAAGGAGAATTAGGAATTTTTCTGATAGGAGATAAGGGTGTTTTTCCTTGGAGATGGAAAATCCGACCACCGGGTTTTATCAATTTGCAAATCCTTCCTCAATTAGTTAAAAGAATGAAATTGGCTGATATTATGACAATACTAGGTAGCATAGATATCATTATGGGAGAAGTTGATCGTTAAAATGATAATAGATACAACAGAAGTACAAGCTATCAATTCTTTTTTTAGATTGGAATCCTTAAAAGAGGTATATGAGATCATATGGCTGCTTGTCCCTATTTTTACTCCTGTATTAGGAATCACAATAGGTGTACTAGTAATTGTTTGGTTAGAAAGAGAAATATCTGCGGGGATACAACAACGTATTGGCCCTGAATACGCCGGGCCTTTGGGAATTCTTCAAGCTTTAGCAGATGGTACAAAATTACTTTTCAAAGAGAATCTTCTTCCATCAAGAGGAGATACTCGTTTATTCAGTATCGGACCATCCATAGCAGTCACATCAATTCTACTAAGTTCTTTAGTAATTCCTTTTGGATATCGCCTTGTTCTAGCCGATTTAAGTATTGGTGTTTTTTTATGGATTGCCATTTCAAGTATTGCTCCCGTGGGCCTTCTTATGTCAGGTTATGGATCAAATAATAAATATTCCTTTTTAGGTGGTTTACGGGCTGCTGCTCAATCAATTAGTTATGAAATACCATTAACTCTATGTGTGTTATCAATATCTCTACGTGTGATTCGTTAAGACATAAAATTTCCTCTATGTCTTTTCTTTCTAGGAAGGAAATTTAATGAGTTGAATATACCTTTTTATTCATCATTCGGGTTGATGAACTAAACCATATAGTTATATGAGTGAAAAAAACAGTTTCTTACTTTGCAGTAAAAAGATTCAGTCTCATTTCCTATGTACAAGTGTTAAGTGAAAGTAAACATAAGCATTATATACTATTTACCCCAAGATTGAGTGATTAGTCATCATGACTTGAAGCGGGTTCAAAAGGAGCAACTATCTAGGGATTTTACTAGCTATTAACAGACATGTATTACCCTAATGAGCGGGGGGGTCCTTTTGACCAAAAAGGGTGGATAGTTAGGAACACCAAGGTACACAAAGGATTCGTAATAGAGATTATGTAAGTTATTCAACAGGATTTTTCTGTTCATACTGCATAGCATAAAAGGGATTCTTATTGGGGCTTTATGTTGGTAGAAATGATGAAGGAGTACTCCCCACGATTCCGATCCAGAGTATTTTCCTATCCACCGATTAAGTAAATAACTAT